AGTGCAATACATCCTGTTTAGCGGAAAGACGGATATTCCTTGCTCATTATCAGACAATCACTTATTCACAAACTTCACAAACCCCGTGTGGGGCTAATAGTTTGGATTTCCCATCTCCTGGAAAACCCTTTTCGCTCCGCTTAGCCTTACCCCCCGCTAGTGGTATTTTAGTGATAGGTTCTAGAGGAACTGGACGATCCTATTTGGTCAAATACCTAGCGACAAACTCTTATGTTCCTTTCATTACGGTATCTACGGACAGGTTCCGCAACCCTGTAGATGATTTTGATTATGTTGTAGATGATTTTGATTATGTTGAAGATGAGGAGGATGATTTTAATTTTAATATTTATAAGGATGCTAATAGTTCTTTTGAGTATGGTCCTTCTCCTTCTGAGCCTCTTTCTTTTGGTGAGGAGGAGGAGGTTGAGCTTGTGCCTATTGTTAAGAGCCTTGTGGCTAGCATTCTTAACATTCTTCGTAGTCTTGGTCGTGTGGGAAATGGTATTGGTGATAGTTTGATTGGGGTTTTTTTTTTTTTTTTTTTTTTGATTGGGGATATTGTTCTTGAGACTCGTTGGGAAGATCAGATCGATGAGAGTCAGATTGATGATAGGGAGATTGATGAGAGGGAGATTGATAGGCGTATAACTTATAGGCTGGAAGGGTTAACTGGGTGGGATATGATAGCTATGGAGCCGTTGAAGGGAGAACTAGACCACCAATCTTATATCAACCTTCAATTCGAATTAGCAAAAGCAATGTCTCCTTGCATAATATGGATGCCAAACATTCATAATATGCGTTGGTGGGAGTCGGATTGCTTATCCCTCGGTCTATTAGTGAACCATCTCTCCGGGGGTTGTGAAAGATGTTCCACTAAAAATCTTCTTGTTATTGCTTCGACTCATATTCCCCAAAAGGTGGATCCCACTCTAATAGGTCCGAATAAATTAAATACGTGCATTAAGATACGAAGGCTTCCTATTCCACACCAACGAAAGCACTTTCTCACTCTTTCATATACTAGGGGATTTCGCTTGGAAAAGAAAATGTTTCATACTAATAGATTCGGGTACATAACCATGGGTTCCAGTGCACGAGATCTTGCAGCATTTACCAACGAGGCCCTATCGATTAGTATTACACAGAAGAAATCCATTATAGACACTAATACAATTCTATCTGCTCTTCATAGACAAACTTGGGATTTGCAATCCCAGGTAAGATCGTCTCAGGATCGGGGGATCCTTTGCTATCAGATAGGAAGGGCTGTAGCACAAAATGTACTTCTAAGTAATTGCCTCATAGATCCTATAACTATCTATATCAAGAAGAACTCATGGAACAAAGGGCATTCTTATTTGTACAAATGGTACTTCGAACTTGGAACGAGCATGAAGAAATTAACGATACTTCTTTATCTTTTGAGTTGTTCTGCCGGATCGGTCGCTCAAACTCTTTGGTCTCTACCCGGACCCGAAACTGGGATCACTTCTTATAGACCCGCTGAGGATGATTCTGATCTAGTTCATGGCCTATTAGAAGTAGAAGCCGCTCTGGTGGGAGACTCACGGACAGAAAATCGGTTTGATAATGATCGAGTGCCATTGCTTCTTCGGCCCGAACCAAGGAATCCCTTAGATATGATGCAAAATGGATATTTTTCTATCCTTGATGCGGAATCTCTCTATCAAGGATCCGAATTGGGGTTGGAAGACTGGGAAGGAGTCCTCGACCCGGAACAGGAGTTCGTCACTAACATAGTTTGGGCTCCTAGAATATGGAACCCTTTGGACTTTCTATTGGATTGTATCGACATTCCCAATGAATTGGGATTTCCCTTCTATGGGTCTGATGGAGCGTATGCTGGAGAGGGTGATGGAGAGTATCCTGTAGAGGAGGAAGAGGATAAGGAAGAGTATTATGATCAACAGTATGAGCTTCACGAGGATGATGAAGAGGTTGATAAGGGGGGTGATGAAGCGTATGATCAACAGTATGAGCTTCAAGAGGGTGGTGGAGAGTATCCTGTAGAGGATAAGGAAGAGTATTATAATGAAGAGGGTGAGCTTCAAGAGAATATTATAATGAAGAGGGTGAGCTTCAAGAGAATGATTCGGAGTTCTTTCAGACACGAGATAGCTCTTACAAAGAACAAAGCTTTTTTCGACTAAGCCAATTCATTTGGAACCCTGGAGATCCACTCTTTGGGCTATTCAGAAATGAGTCCCCTGTCTCTGTGTTTTTACATCGAGAATTATTTGCAGATGAGGCAGTTTTTACATCGAGAATTATTTGCAGATGAGGCAGAGAGCCTTTTGACTTTCGAAAAAGATCCTTCTAGAATTCTGAGGAAAGGCTGGTTTATCAACAATAAGGCGCAAGAAAAGCACTTCGAATTCTTGCTGAATAGAATTCTGAGGAAAGGCTGGTTTATCAACAATAAGGCGCAAGAAAAGCACTTCGAATTCTTGCTGAATTGGCATAGATGGACCCA